ACACGATAGATATGATATGTAGAAAGCCTATTTTCTAGTATTTATTAGCGGATTTGCTCTTTCTTTCCTTTTTTTTCTTTCTATAGTGGAGATAGTCGCACGTAATGACAGATCACGGCCATATTATTTAAAGCTTGTGGTAAGAACGGGTTTCGTTCTAGTGCCCTAAAATAATATTCCAAAGCTTTCGTATGTTCTCCGTTCCTTGTGTGGATAAGGCCTATGTTATAGAGTATATAACTTCTATCATAGGGATCAATTTCTAGTCGCATAGCTTCATAATAATTCTGTAAAGCTTCCGCATAATTTCCTTCGGATTGAGCCGACATCCGTTACGGTCGTCTTCGATTCAAAGAATCTCCGTTCCAGAACCGTACGTGAGATTTTCATCTCATACGGCTCCTCCTTTTTTATGTGCATAATGAGAATAATACATGGAATCAAAAAAGATTGAAATAATTTCATTATGAACCGAACGGGGCTAGTGTTTTTACAAGAAATCTCTAGCCAACCTTCCTGTAAAAGATCTTTTCTTAACATCAAGTATCTTGGTACTAGATAAAAATGATAACTCTAACAATTTCTTTGTTCTTAGCACCCCTTAATTTCCAGGAATTAGTCACTTCAACAGTCTTCGATGGTTATACGGGTATCCAAAATACGAACGAGATGGATGTTTGTTGTACCAACCATTCTTGTTAGTCCCGATTCCGATAAAGAAAAGGTATAATTTATAACAAAGTTTTCGTATTGTTGATTCCTAGGCGTAGTGCTTCTTCCCCTATGCTGCCTATTGGTACTAGTGGAGTAGGGTTGACCTAACCCATAGGTGTAACCTTTCGCTCAATACTAGAATCTACAATTGAAGCATCTGAGGCTGCATTAATCGGGGATACACGACAGAAGGAATTGTTTTATTTACAAACTTCACCTTCACAATAAGCGTAGATTTCTTTCAATAATTTTTTTATTTCTCTCCCAAATAATGTATCTTTCTCCGAAGACTGAAAGCGGTAAAGAAAAAAAAACATCAAATCGCACCATCTCTGTAATAGGTGAATGCCTCTTTTTCTCCTGAAGTTGTCGGAATTATTCGTAATAAGATATTGGCTACAATTGAAAAGGTCTTATCAATAAAATTTCCATTTATCCGAGATCTGGGCATAGGTAGCAATCCATTCTATAATTTCTTTTACTTACCTCTTGTGAGAAAATGATCCCACAAACAAAGAAATTGTACAGTACGAAATAACATAAAAAAAAAAATAAAAAAAAAAAGAGATCAATTGATTCGTTCTAATTCATTGATTTAATCTGGTATAAAATATAAAATTGATTTAATTTGGTAATTTAATTTGGTATAAATATTGTAAGTAAAAAGAATAACTATTGGAAAAAGATGGGAGCGCCATCTTCGCAAAAATGAAATGAATAGATATATATCTTTTTTTTTTTAACAGTTTTTCACAAAAAAAAATTATCTTTATACCCCCCCCCTTGAAGGAAGGGTTTTTCTTTGATGAAAAGTTTTCTATATTTTTTTTATAGTTAGAATTGACTGTACGTACCTATCAAAAAATCTAATATGAATGACTCACTATTCACTCGGTTTCTGGGCCATAATCATTATGTAGGAGAGATGGCCGAGTGGTTCAAGGCGTAGCATTGGAACTGCTATGTAGGCTTTTGTTTACCGAGGGTTCGAATCCCTCTCTTTCCGTACCTTTCACCTAATTCACCAATCTTATTGACAGCAATGTATCAAAGCAAATAACAATGGATACCATTATTCCAACAGTTAAGTTAGACCTTTCTTTTATTTCGATATAGATTCTTTATTCCTATGTTCCGCAGTACAGAAAATAAAATACTGGAAAGAGTAGACAGCAGGGAATGAAAATATCCCTACCGATCCGTGATCCATGACTGGGAGAAAAATCCCCGTATCAAACTCCTTACTTTGGTGGGTCTTTTTACTTAGGCGAAAAGGGAAAAATTGTCCGAACCCTTGTTTTCTTGTTTTATTTTAATTAGGTTTAAGTCTGACGAGAATAATATTCTACAACTAGCAATTCATTTATTTTCAAACCGACCCATTGACTATCTATTATTTGATTGACTAATCCTTTATATTGGAATGGTTGAAGGGTCAAATGTTTTGGTAATTCCTCACGGGGGGATGAATCAAGATAATTTTGAATCAGAGCTCTAGATTTTTGTTCATCCCTCGCTGTAATAATATCGTGGGGTTTGCAGCGATAACTTGGTATATCTACTATACGACCATTAACTAAAATATGTCTATGGTTAACTAATTGGCGGGCTTGGGGAATAGTTGAAGCCATACCCAATCGAAAAAGGATGTTATCCAAACGCATTTCAAGTAATTGTAGTAAAACCTGACCTGTTGACCCTTTGGCTTTTCCGGCAATACGAACGTATTTAAGTAATTGTCGTTCTGTAAGACCATAATGAAAACGCAATTTTTGTTTCTCTTCTA